AATACTAGGCCCACCAAAGGCACAAAAATAGAGGGAAAGTTGAAATTTATCATAGAATGAATACCTCGATTTACTATTTGTACCTGTTATTATTCTATTTTTTCTATTCTTATAAAGATATCTTGTAATAATTATAATTAAATTAATAATTTTCAATTAAGAATTCTAATTCTAGAATTCTTATTAATTCGATTCTAATTAGTATATTGTAATTATGAAATTTTCATTTTTAGTAATATAGATCGAAGTATATATCTAAGTGAGTATATATAATAAGTGCAAGGAATGTAGAACTAAATAAATGGACTTATTCATCTTTCGACATGAAAGATATGTATGATAATTTAGTTTCTTATTCTTTTGTTCTTGTCTTATAATTTATTTATTAATAAATAAAAGGTTTTTTACAAATTACCGAAAGATTTCTAGGCTTCTTAGTCAAAATGAGAGATATAAAAAAACACACAATTATATATTTTCTATATTTGAATTTATTCGATAATACATACGTAAGAAGGGAAGATGAACTTCGCCTAATTTCACAAAAACAAGAATTTATTCTTTTATTTTTATAAATATAATATAAAGACTTGCTAATTTGTAATCATGAATATTAGTAATCAGAAATATTAGTAAAAATAAAAGAAAAATTATATGCAACTTGTGATTCTTTCGACAATTAGATCTTATATTAAGTCACTAAAGAAAACCCATTCTTCTTATTTTTACTTTGATTCCGATACACTAACAACGTATTTACTACAAAAAACTAATTAAACTTTATACTCTTTGAATTTTGATTCAAAGGAAAGAAAGCGTGAAGTTGAAATAACTCACTCAGAACGCTTTTTAAAAGATTACGTGGTACGATTAGATCGAATAAGCCTTTCTGGAATAAATATTCGGCCGCTTGTGACCCTTCGGGTACTGTTTTATTCAATGTTTGTTCAATTACTCTTTTACCCGCAAATGCAATGTAGGCATTCGGTTCGGCAATAATGATATCCCCCAACATACCAAAACTAGCTGTCACCCCACCCGTAGTCGGAGATGTAAGAATTGGTACATAAAAGAGCTTTTTATTTGATTGATAATCGTATAAAGCAGAAGATATTTTAGCCATTTGCATCAAGCTCAAGCTTCCTTCTTGCATACGTGCACCCCCAGAAGCACACACTAGAATAAGAGGTAGAAATTTTTTGGTAGCATACTCGATCAAACGGGTAATTTTTTCGCCGACTACCGATCCCATACTACCCCCCATAAACTGAAAATCCATAACCCCAATTGCTACGGGAATACCGTTTAATTGGCCTATGCCTGTTTGAACAGCCTCAGTTAACCCTGTCTTTCTTTGATAAGAATCAATACGATCTTTATAAGGCTCCTCCTCCGAATGAAATTCAATGGGATCCAGAGAGACCATGTCTTCATCCATAGGATCCCAAGTGCCTGGATCAATCAAAAGTTCTATTCTATCTGAACTATTTATTTTCAAATAATATCCGCATTGTTCACAAATATTCATTTTTGACTTCAAAATTTTCTTATAATTTAATCCATAACACTTTTCGCATTGAACCCACAAATGTCTGTATTTTTGAGTTACATCGAGATTATTATAACTTTCTCTTAGAGTTAAATCGCCCGTATTCCTTATACTAGAACTCTCGCTTTCACTACTATTTCGACTTTCACCATAAATGGAACGAAAAAGGTAACTTTCACTATAATTGTCACTACTACTTACAATGTAAGTATCAATGCGTAGTTGAGAATCAAGATAACTGTCAATGCAACTATTAATGTGATTATTCCAACTATATTGAGTATCATACATGTAACGATCATAGTAAGGGTCGTCACTATTAGATCTATTATTCAGATAACCAGAATTCGGATAACTAGAAAAAGGGCTTTCGAGTTCACTCAGAAAAGAATGATCATTTTTAATCTCAAAAAGATGATTTTCAATATCAAAATATATGGAATAGCTGTCCCCATTCCTATCCCTAACTAGAAAAGTGTCATCAGAGATGAAATTCAAAATGTCCTTGACGTCAAATAAAGGATCAACATTACTGTAAGCGGAACTGTCACTATAACTCCAACTACGATGATCCCTATCATTTCTATTCGGATCTTCACTGATATTTTTATCAATAGGACCAAGACTGCCCATTGATTTACTTAATTCACACCCGTGTTCTAACTCCTTATTAGACAACATCGAATTGAACTGCCATTTTTCCATAGAGTTTTCTTGCCCCCTATTTTATTTAGATGAAAATACAATAAATGAATAGTCATTCGATGAAAAATAATTTATTTGAATATCCTATTTCCTATCAGAATAAACATAGAAATCAAATCACTAGGATTATTAACTAATGAGGCGTGTAAGTATTGAAAAAAAAAAAGAAATATGGATTCTCTCCTAATTTCATCTCTACTAATCTACTAATAAGGACTTTGCTTTTTTTTGTAAAATCTCATCTAA